CTATGGAACATCTAGTAACAAGAAGATTTAATCGGAAATATCGACAAATTCTTGCGAAGTCCAAAGAAATGAAATAAAAAAAGACCTACTGTTCCAATTTCATCTCCATTGAATTTTAATATCAGAATAGTGGATATAGTAATGATTCGATGGGTCAGGTCCACTTACTTTTTCTTTTGTTGATTTCTAATCTTTAGAATGGATTTGATTGAAATAATGGAAAATAGGAATATTTGGCAATTCAATAGACGACTTATCATTATTCTCATTATTCATTATAATTATTCATTATTATAAACAAACGTTCAACTTTAAAACTATAATTACTATACTATAACTCATTATAATAAATAATAATACCTTATTATAATTAAATTATACAGTTGGTTACTTTTTTTTATTACAAATATCAACAACATCTCTATTCTCCGCTCAAATATGAATACTAAGACTGGAGTTTTATGAAAAAATCTAAAGCCCCTTATCGGATTTGAACCGATGACTTACGCCTTACCATGGCGTTACTCTACCGCTGAGTTAAAAGGGCCTGTTTGATTCAATTCCTGAATGAGTCACTATGCGGATAAGATATATCTATATACATATATTATATACATAAGTACATGCAATAGACTCATAGTGGCTAGTGGTCCATTCAGGACCAGGAACGCGAAATTTGATTTACCTGGCGAGTCTAGGGTAAGAATGGTTTATTGATATTGGATTTGATAAATATCAATGCAATGAATTCTTTCAAGACCGACCCTAATTACTTTTCTTTTATTGAATTGACCCCTATCAGAACGAAATTTACTTGATTGATACGTGTACCCACCAACTCGACATAGATCCAAGACATTTCATCGAATCATGTGCTGAATAGATTATACTTGTCCCCTGACCCAAATTCTTAGAGAAAAAACAATTTTCGATAATCCCCTCTTTCCAGATTTATCGTTTGTTAATTTCCTGGCTTAGTGTGAGATAGAGATAGGCATATCTCATTTTAACAATGAGTGAATCAATGAATGAAAGTGGAAGAAATGGGGTTTAACCCTTTTTCTGGCGGACAAATCATTCCCTTAAAGGATCCTACCCTTCGTATTATTTTCTATTTATATATAGAAATAGAAATTTATCATTATTTATAATTTGATTTATATATTTATTATTATATTTCATATTTTATATTTATTATTATATTTCATATTTTCTATTTATTATATTTCCTATTTTATATTAATTAAATATTATTTAATATTCATTAATTATATTAATTAAATTATTAATAAATTAATTATATTAATTTTAATTAAATTAATATAAAATATAGTAATATCAATTTATAGAATAATAATAATATATTTATATACAGAATGGCGATTAGAATGAATGACTCATGAATATATATAAATTATAAATGACGAATCAAAAATTCTATGGAATCATGCAAGACGAAAAGATCCGTCGGATCTAGTCATACCATTACATTATATTGACAATTTCAAAAAACTGTTCATACTATGAGCGTAGTATGATGGCGGTCGGGCAAGCATGCCCCCATCGTCTAGTGGTTCAGGACATCTCTCTTTCAAGGAGGCAGCGGGGATTCGACTTCCCCTGGGGGTAGGGTACTACGAAAGGAAATTGACCGTGGATTATCACTAAGCCTAGAATTGATTCTTCCTGGGTCGATGCCCGAGCGGTTAATGGGGACGGACTGTAAATCCGTTGACAATATGTCTACGCTGGTTCAAATCCAGCTCGGCCCAATAATTCGCCGATCCACCATGAAATGATATAACCCATTTGTTTTCCAGAAATGCCCGATACGGAGGAATAAAAAAATAAAACTTTCTGATATATCCCTACTTCTATTTATTTGCTCTATTTCTTTTTATTTGTTTTGTTCCCACAAATCCCGATCTTGCTAATAATCTAGATTCATATCAGGATCTGTAAGTATAAAGTCTAAGGAAAAGAGTAAGAGTAAAGAAAAAAAAAAGAGTTTTTTTTTCATTGAAAGATTGATTATCAATCGATTGGGCAATAACGAAAGGATTACTAGTAATCCATGTCGCTCTCACTAAAATGCGTATCCATGTGAATATCAATATATAACTCGCGTCTATGTTACAACACGGCGAGAAATGATTTGAATGAAATCATAAGAATATGTATGCTATACACTTCCCTGGGATTGTAGTTCAATTGGTCAGAGCACCGCCCTGTCAAGGCGGAAGCTGCGGGTTCGAGCCCCGTCAGTCCCGACGGATCCAATAAATACTCAATTCATCTCTCCATTTTCTGTGAAAATGGGGACAAGGGGCAGAATTTCATTACCAACGGAGATCCTTATTTCTTTTTTTTTTTTTTTTTTCTTTTCGCATTTCTCATCAAACAAATCCGGGAATTTCCATTCCTTCAACTAGTACCGATTGATGGGAGAGAAGCATATGTGGATTAGTAATTATTGGTAGCATCATATTCAGAATTCCAAGAGATACCGCACTGGGTCGGACTTTTTCGATTGCTCCCGATCCGTGTAATGGTATAGAATACCCTATGTTTCCTGGGAACACATACACAAATGGAATTCCTTTCTTGTACGCTACAAAATGAATTTAACATAGTTACCCTGATAGAATACTTTATCAGTATCTCTTTTGCTGGTTCCGATTGTGTGTAACCTAACAAATTGCACACTGAACTTTTGATATATGCGTCCCAGTCCTAATCCAAGCCAAGGAAAGAAGATATTAATAAAGGAAAGAAGATATTAATAAAAGAAAGATCAAACAAGGATCCTGCCCCTCTTAGCAAAGGAATGAATAAGATTTTTTCCTGCCTAAGGTAAGGGTCCCATCGAAGAAAGAACAAACTCTAAAATAGTGAATTTAATTTGATGGAATATTAGATTTTTTATACCCGGACTCATCTTTATCACACTTCTTTGTCTTCCAAGAAAATTAGATCATTAAAAAAACGGAGTTTAGAACTTAACTCCGTCCTTTTTTCCATTTCACTTCTATTGTTTGTTTTGTTTGGGTTTGTAACCAATGGAAGTGGAAAAGCGGTCTGATGATACTTCATCAGATGATTGTACAAGGAAGGCGGTAGGTTATAGAAAAGAAAGAATGGAAAAGAATGATAAATAAAGGAATTCTTGATTGGATCAGGAATCCAATTTTGGATTCGGTATGGATAAAAGATCTTCCTATGTTATACTATTAAATTCTCGACGATGAATCGATTTGATAGCTCAGATATTGTTATTCATGATATTGATCCGATTCAATATCATCGAAATGTAATTCATCCCATTGAATTTACAGGCGAAAGATTTATCATCTCTATGGGATTAAATCCCGAGTTATTGCGAAGTAAAAAAAAACGGATTATGGAAGTAAATATTCTCGCATTTATTGCTACTGCACTGTTCATTCTAGTTCCTACTGCTTTTTTACTTATCATATACGTAAAAACAATCAGTCAAAGTCAAAATGATTAATTTGAATGAAACTTGAATCTTTTGTTCTTATCAATGATTGAAGAAATAAAATAAAAAGGATTATAATTTCGCGTCTTAAATGAAATGAACGGACTAGAATCAGCAGTATTCTATGAGATCCGATAGTATGGTAGAAAGATTCATATATTTCTTTCTACCATACTATTTATTAGTGTTATTGTAGTGTATAAAGTTGTACTGTATAAAGATAGAGGCTTAATATAGATCAATCTAAAAATCGAAAATATGTATCTTCAGATTCATATATGTAGATATCAATTACATATATGTGATTGAGCCGTTGACAGATGATTCAAGGAATTCTATGGGCGCTTCTTCAGATTTCGAAAAGGAGTAGTAAACCCCACCTATTTTTAACGCTTGAACCATGATATGAAACGAATCGATAAAGCATAAATCAAATTGCTAAAATAATAAAACAAGTGGTAAGTGCGCAATATGTGACTTGCCCAAGGCAAGATCTTATTATGCGTAGTCTCTCGTTGGACAATCACTATGTCTATGTTGTTTCCCATAGAAAGTGCGTATCCACTTAATAACAGAACTACTTTCTCTTTGAACAGTAAAAGTAAAGTAAAGAGAGAAACAAATAAAACAAATAAAAAGGGGTCCGTTGTTCCTCATTGTCCATATATAATTCTGGTAAGAACCGGTTCATCGAAATAGAAAGTTTAGGAAGAATTCGGTTGGAAGAAATTTCCTATCATCCGTATCCCTTTTACTTTCGAAATACGAACATGGGAATCATTGAAATATCTCTTTGATTGAAAGAGTATTATTCATATAATACATTACTCCACCAGAATCCAATGGAAATTTCGAAATAAAGATATTTTGATTTCAATTTTATATTAATTAAATTAATATAAAATTGAAAATTAAATAGTTAAAAAATAGTTAAAAACGCTTTACAGAATGATCTATAAAACAATTAATACAGTTTGATTCCTCAACTCAATTAGTAGTACCCTTAGAGTCCACTTCTTCCCCATACTACGAGTGAAAGCGAAAATGTAAAGACTACCATTAAAGCAGCCCAAGCGAGACTTACTATATCCATGTGAATTATGTCCCCTATCTCTATGAATATGAAGGAATTATTCCATTATTGCTCACTAATAATAGTGGAATCAATGGCGCAGAGTCAAAAAAAAGGGGGTATTCTGACCCAACACTATTGATGAACCAATCCAATAAATCCACTTATAACAAGTTCTTATATGATCCCTAGTAGAATCGGGAAACATTAAGTACAAGCGAAATAAAAAGTGGCAGTGACACCCTTGGAAAGTATCAAGGGAGTGTTACTAATGGAACATGTAGGATAATAAAACCTATTGTTTCTTTTGTTGCCCTTCATAAGTAAAAGAAAGGCATAAAAATATGGAATCAAGATAGATCACTATCTATCACATACCCCTATTTCCTATTTGATCTAATCCTTACCGTTTCCCGATTGTCTATCGGG